ACACCTATGGGTTCTGTATTGCAAGTCAACCCTACTACACCAGTACCAATAGGCGGCATAGGGGAAGAGGCGCTACGTCTAGGAATCAGCAACACGAAAACTTTGTTATAAGCTGCCCCCTTTCCTTAGCGGGATCGGGACTAAGAAGAATGGTTGGGATAACAAACATCCATCTCGTTCGTACTGTGGATACCCGTATAACCATCGAAGACTGTTGAAGTGATTAATTCCTGTAAATTAAGGGGCGTTGAGAACAAAGAAATTGTTGGAGTTTCCGGTTTTATCTAGTACCAACACGCGTGATATTAAGAAAAAAGCTTTTGCAGGAAGGTTGGCTAGAGATTTCTTGTAAAAACATTAGCCCCACTTAGTTCATAATGAGAATATTTCAATCTTTTTTGATTTCATGGATTATTCTCATAATGCACATAAAGGAGGAGCCGTATGAGATTTTCATCTCATGTACGGTTTTGAAACGGAGAATTCTTTGAATCGAATGACGACCGTAACGGATGTCAGCTCAATCTGAAGGCAATTATGCGGAAGCTTTACAGAATTATTATGAAGCTATGCGACTAGAAATTGATCCTTACGATCGAAGCTATATACTCTATAACATAGGCCTTATCCACACAAGTAACGGAGAACATACAAAAGCTTTAGAATATTATTTTCGGGCACTAGAACGAAATCCGTTCTTACCACAAGCTTTTAATAATATGGCTGTGATCTGTCATTACGTGCGACTATCTCTACTATAGAAAGAAAAAAGTAAAAGAAAAAAAAAAAAGGAGGGGGGGTAAAGAGCAAATACACTAATAAATACTCGAAAAAAAAAAAATAGGCTTTCTACATATGCATCGTGCAAAAACGATTTTTATCAGCTGTAGCAAAGAAAGAAACTTCATAGAAGTCGAAATATGAAGAAATCGATATGCCTAGATAGTTTATTCTATGGATAAAGGATCTAATTGATAGAGGAAGCACCGTAAAGATCAATTCGCGAGGTTTTGGGCCGATGCCGATCCAATAAGAACTGCTTATTTATGTCATGATATGAGATAAAAGTAAGGAATCCACTTATGTAATAAAGTCGATCCCCTAAGGTATTGAGCAGCGGTGTAGCATCAGATCCCAAAGACAGTAAGCCTTTTCTTTCTTAGGAAGAAAGGGCTTTTTCAAAGATTCTATATCAATTTTTATATGAAACCGAGATAGATACCTTTCAGAAAATTCTAACTATAGTGGAAATGCTTCTATGTTATTCTTCTGACGGTGGGAGAAAAGATAAAATGAAAGCAAAGCTGATTATTAATTTAATCAAAAGTCAAGTTTGAAACTCATGCTCATGGAATTAACCTCTTTTGGTTAACCCCCCAAAAAAAAGAATAAAGATAAAGATCGATCTATGAGAAATCTCATTCAATTCGATATACTAGATTCAAAAACCCGGGACACCAAAAGAATTGATTGCCGAGCCGTATGAGGCGGGAAACTCTCAAGTACGGTTCTAAGGAAAGGAATTGAACCACCTATTCCGACCGGGGGGAACAGGCCGTTCGACAGGGAGATTCTGAAATTGCGGAGGCTTGGTTCAATCAAGCTGCCGAGTATTGGAAACAAGCTATTGCGCTTACTCCTGGTAATTATATTCAAGCGCAGAATTGGTTGAAGATCACGGGACGTTTCGAATAAGAAACTCTCTGTTTATTTATTTAGAATTTTATTTCTTTAGAATTTCGATATCTATTTTCGTTTGGTATAATTAAAAATTAATTGTCTGTTAGCCCTATCAGTGGAATATAAAAGGGATCATTTATCTGGTAAGAAACAATCAAGGAATTTCATTATATCCTTTCTAAGATCGTTCTATTTCGTCTGGTATTTCATAAGGATAAACGATACAGGGATACGGTAGAAAATGTATTTTTCTCCTATTCTATTCAAATTAATAAAAGAGACCCCTCGCAGGAATGTCTCTTATCCTAGTAATTACTAATGACTGCTTGGAATAAAGTAATATGTTCTATATACGCCATTAAAGTAGCAGCTGCATTTCGGGACTTCTAATTGAGATATGAATACACTAAGGTTGTACAAAAAAAGGGTTTTTGACAAATTTTAAGCCCGTAAAGGGTTTTATAAGATTAAAAAAGATTCAAAAGGTCCGTTGAGCGCCTCCTGGATATGTCATAATAGATCCGAACACTTGCCCTGGATCGACTTCCAGACATAATTGCTCTAGTGAATAACTAAAGAAAATAAATAGATGGGAGATAGAAGTAGAAGAGAAAGAAACTAATTCTAAGCATCTCTCATAGGTTCACTAATCACTGGACTGACTGTTGGCGGGTTTCTTTGTATGTGTTGTCCGGAAAGAGGAGGACTCAATGATTATTCGTTCGCCGGAACCAGAAGTAAAAATTTTGGTAGATAGGGATCCCGTAAAAACTTCTTTCGAGGAATGGGCCAAACCGGGGCATTTCTCAAGAACCATAGC